CAGAACATAAAAATGAAATGAATAGATCAGATGAAAATACAAGACATTCTCAGATAAAATTCGATAAAAACAAAACCAAAATATAGAAAAATGTCAAAATTTATAGACTGCCCCCTTTGTTATCGACCTTTTTCAATCAATCAAAAAAACTTCGTATATCAAAGAACCCGTAGAAGTAAAGTACAAAACCAAACAAACCTATGGGGCGGAACTAAAACTAAATAGATCCACTTCACTTATCACAATAAATTATATTTGTTCGATACACTGTTGTCAATATAAATATTGCGAAAAGAATATAATAGAAAAAAATGAAATTGACAGTTTAAAATAAAAATTTATAAAATTGTGTTGGATTGGCACTGCATAGCTAATTAATTCTATTCTACATAGATAGAAAAAGTGGCGATGGGGGAATAAAATAAATAAATAAGAAGTAGAAAATTCTCCGATTTATTTAATTCACAACAATCAAAAATGTATTCATTAAGTGGAATAAACAAACCTGATCCCTTCTTTGTTATAAGGTTTTGTCGTTATAGAATATGGGAAAGCAGTGATAAGATAAATAGATAGGGGAGGGGGGTAAATAAAAAAGAATAGAGAAAGATTATATAAAGTTATATACAAGTCACTACCCCCCCTTTTATATTTCTTTCCTTAATTGAATTTCGTTTGATTAGGGCGAAGTTCCTTAAAAACCCCTGCCTTTTTAAAAACATCCTGAACAGTTCCTGTAGGTTGAGCACCCTTTTCAAGGAAATAGAGAATAGCAGGAACGTTTAAATAAGTTTGATTTTTTATCGGATCATAAAAACCCACCTTCTGAAGATCTTTTCCTTCTCTTCGGGATCGAACATCAATTGCAACGATTCGATAGACAGCTCATTGAGATAGATGTAGATGAACAATACCCCTCCTAGAAACGTATAAGAAGTTTTCTCCTCGTACGGCTCGAGAAAAAATAATTTGATTCGAAGTTTTATCTATGTATGGAATTCTAATAAATGACAAAATAGTCCATAAAATCATCAAATCAATTAGACTACGATTTAAGTCTTTTTATTTTTCTTTTTCGTTCCTGAAAAAGAAAAATAAATCATTCGTACTCATAACTCAAGTTAGATAACTCTTACGCAAATCGTTAGGCAATTTCATTTATTGAGTGGTCTTTACCCCCTTATTTGTCTCGTTTAAAAAAATATATTTGGATTCTTAATATTTGGATTCTTATTAAGTCAGGTCCAGTTATTGAGCTAATTTAAAGGGTGTTTCCTTGTTCAGGGATCCTTTATCAATCATTGGGTTTAGACATTACTTCGGTGCTTCTTAATCCTTTCAAAATGGCAGCAACATACCCCTTTTTTGGATTTCCTTCTATCAAAGAATCTTACGAACAATTGATTCCCGCGTGATACACTTTGAATCAAAAAGTTTGATTAATTTCAACAAATTTTCCTTTTGAATGGGAAACTTGCTCAAATGGGATCTTTTATATTGAAGATATATTCACGAAGTTGTTCCAATTTATTGATTTGCATTAACCCTAGATTCTTGCTCCGAGAAATCAATTAATACTTTCTACTCGAGCTCCATCATGGATTATTTCCATTATCAAATGATGTCGAGTCAAGAGCACCTTCATTCCTATAGAAATAGAAAATGGTGGATATAATAAAGAATCCACAATGGATCGTGTCCTTCAAGTCGCACGTTGCTTTCTACCACATCGTTTCAAACGAAGTTTTAGCATAACATTCCTCTAATTTGGAACCGGTATGGAATTGATTCAATTATGGAATCATGAATAGTCATTGGTTCAATTAGTGCATAGACGTCGTAATAATCTATACTCCTTTTTTATAGTTTTATAGATAGATATAAATCGGTAAAGATTTTTCGGAAGAAGTTTTAGCAAGACCTCTATCAAAGATTCCACTTAACTTCTAAAGAATCATTAAAAACATTCATAATTAAAATAAAAAAAGGTTCCTATCATTTATCATTATTGGAAGAAAAGTGCTAATAAGGATCCCATTTGATCGTCATAGAAAAGATAAGTCCTTCTTAATTGAATTTAATTGAATTAATAAACTAGATCAAACAAAAAAATAGGGAAGGGGTTTTCGTATCTATCAAATCGACTGAACAACTGTCTTGTCACCATTCTAAATAGTCTATATTCAAAATTTCAATTTGAAATTTTCGGATCACAAAACTTTTTCATTTCACAAAAATAGAAAGACTATTATTTTACTATTGAAATAGAACAATAAATACATATACGATAAACTTTTAAATATATAATTACATATATAACACTCTATTTTTATTCCATTTTTGGTAATGTGATTCGGGCAGACGCAGATATTTTAATATCTTCGATTAATGATTAATTCTTATCTGCTCTCCCATTCTATGGGAATAATGGGGTACATAACAGAACAGAGATAAAAAAGGGGGTTCTGACCGAGGATACGAACTGCCTAGGTACAAAACTACAGAAGTCCGGATTAAGTTGCTCCTCTTTTTTATTTTAGCCTAACCCATTAAGAGACTTAATTCTATTGAGGTTAAGTGAATTTTATTAGTACCAAAATAGTTGGATCTATAGAAAAATTCATAAATAATTAGACTACCCCATTTACGGGATAAAGAATAATAGATAGGATCATTGAAAATTCAAATTTTGATAAAATAGAAAATAGATATGGGACGGAGGGCTTTTCTAAATAACTAACTTCTCTAAATAGGGAGGATTTGCACATATAATATGATGAAAAGACCGCCCGACTTTTTTTTTTATTTGAAAAAAAAAACTCGTAGAATCCATGTTCCCGTCTTACCCGGATCCTAAATAGATTAAATTACGCCTGTATGTCATTTGAATTCGATTGAGTTAAGTTTGTGAAAAAAGTCTAATTCATAAAATATAAAAATCAGAAGTAAGAAACACATTCCACCTAAAATTAGACTTTAAACAGAACCTTTTTTATTCTATTCTAACATAAGGGATACCCTCTGGGACGGAAGGATTCGAACCTCCGAATAGCGGGACCAAAACCCGTTGCCTTACCACTTGGCCACGCCCCATTTATATTTTTATTCAACATTAAAAAAAAATAATATTTGTATTGGTTGTTTGTCAACTCCAATCGAAATATCTCTAGAATAAAGTAGATCCTTACTATAATTTTGATACGTGTAGATATAGACTTCAACTTAATTTAATTTATTGATCATTAGATATAAATCAATTAAGATATTGTATGAAAGTATGATTTCTTCTATTCTCTTTTGAGAATTGGAGGATTTTTGATTGGGTGGGGTCAAAAGCAAAAGAAGGATTTTTTGTCTACCTTAATCTCTCCCCATTTCTTTATATCAATAACTCAATCAAAATGCAATTATCTCCAAGAACAAAAATGTCTGTTATGCTTAATATCTTTAGTTTGATCTGTATCTATCTTAATTCTGCCCTTTATTCGAGTAGTTTTTTCTTCGGAAAATTGCCCGAGGCCTATGCTTTTTTGAATCCAATCGTAGATGTTATGCCAGTCATACCTGTCCTCTTTTTTCTCTTAGCTTTTGTTTGGCAAGCTGCTGTAAGTTTTCGATAAGATCTTTAATTTAATAATCTCCTAGAAAATTCATTATTTATTCGAGAAAAAATTCTAACAATTGATAAGATCAGATAAGTTTTAGAGTATAAACCCTCGATTCAAACCAAACATTGAAATTCTTTGATAGTCGGGATAAATCCGGTTTTCCTCGTTTTCTTTTTCTCATTTTTTAAACCCTTTTCAGTAAAAAAAAAAAAAAGACCTTAACCCTATGTAATCTTAATTAGGGTCCCCGCAATATCTAATTGTGGATATTAAATAAATTTTGATTAATGAAAAACTCTTATTCTAAATGAATTTCTGAAAATTCTTTTCTATTTCTAGAAAGAACCTCGTTTCTTGGTATCCAAATAGGATATGTGTTAAAAAAATGTAGGATCTATTCTCTTTTTTTTTTTCCAAAAAATTATCTTGGAGATTGTTTAATGCTTACTCTCAAACTCTTCGTTTACACAGTAGTGATATTTTTTGTTTCTCTTTTCATCTTTGGATTCCTATCTAATGATCCCGGACGTAATCCTGGGCGTGAAGAATAAAGGGGGGTTTTCTCTTTTACATTTTTTTAGGATTTTCTGTTTAACTAAGAAGAGGAGATTTACAAAATTTGAAAAAATAAAGTCATCAACGGAAACGGAAAGAGAGGGATTCGAACCCTCGGTACGAATAACTCGTACAACGGATTAGCAATCCGCCGCTTTAGTCCACTCAGCCATCTCTCCCAATTGAAATTGAAAAAGATAATTACTATGTTAGATTACATTACACATAAAGTAAGGAACTCTCTTTTCTTTCTCTATTATTATTATATTATATAGATATGTACAACTTTTATCAGCCATTTCATTGCGATAAATAACATAACATAAAGGGCTTGAAAGCGCCAACAATATAAATAAAACAAAAAAGGACCTACTTGCATTGATTTTATTTTGTTCGAAAGGTCCTTCTTATTGCCACGGCCTGGCCTGGTCAGTACCTAGCCGGGCCTTTTTTGTTCCAACTAATTTATAGATAAATAAGAATGATTTGAAAATCAAAATGTTTATTATTATTATTATATAATTAATATATTTATATTATTATTATTATATATATAAGATTAGATAAATAAGTAATATATAAATAATTGAATAAGAAATATTTAAGCAAGAGCAAGGAAGGGCTATTTCCATCCACGAAAACGAAAAAAAAGAAAGTCAACACTCTAATTTTTTTATGATTTTTTGATGATCCTATCTTGATTCTTGATTATGTCCAATTTCCCTATTCGACAAAAGATCCAGTTGTATGCAATAATTGCATTGTAGCGGGTATAGTTTAGTGGTAAAAGTGTGATTCGTTTTATTAACCCTTTAAGAGTTAAAGGGTCTTTGCTTT